ATACGTTCACGGATAATATTACTAATTTCATCGGCTCGAACGGTTACCATAAATATTTATTAATTATTTTTTCTTATTGTTTGAAAGAAAAAAATAATAATAATGCCCGCAGTAGAAAGACTAATCCGTTGTTTCTTTTATTGTTACAAACATACCAATATTAGTACTGATGGTACGTAAATGTAACTCGTTGTTCAAACAACTATTCAGAGTTCCTAGAGCTCCTTGTAAGGCTTGTTGAAAAACTTGTTGTTGAACTTGGTTAATCGTTCTTTGTTGTTCAAAATGAATAGCGTCATTCTTATAATTTTCTAATTGTTCCAAAGTCTTAGAGGTTGAATTAATCAAATTCCATTTTTCTCGTTCTATCTCAGAATATCCATTCACTCGAAATAGATCCGCTTCCTTTTCTACTTTTCGTAAATGGGATCGGGCTTTTTCCAGCTGTTCGAGGGACCTCTCACGTAGTTCTTCTGAATTTCTAATAGTTTTCAAGATTCTTTGTTTTCGATTATCTAATAAATCGTTTAATGAAAGTAGACTCTATTTCCATTCAGTTCAAAACTTCCACAATCCCTTCCCGAACCAAACATGAATCTTTCAATTCATTTGGCTCTCACACCCAATTACTTATGAGAATTCCTATCTCTTTTTTTAATGTAATGAGCCTGTCTTCTCTATTTCTATTAAATCTTCTCTATTTCTATTAAAATAGAAAAACGGATCACTAATCGAAGAAAATAATATTCGGAGGACTCTTCTGACCAACCAAATAATTGTCAGCAAAGTTGTTTTTTTTTATTAAAATCCAAAGAATTTATTTTACTTTATGCATAGGTCATCAATTTAGCGTAAAATAAAAAAGTGGAAAGTTAAAATACACGGGGGTCTTTTTTGAACCAAATAAATAAATAAAAGGCTCAAATCCGTTTTTTATCGACATGAGTGTTTTATATCGAAAAAGAAACTCCTACCCTTTGTTTTGAAACCATTTCCTTATTAAGCTATATAGTAGAAAGAGTACCGTGCTTATATCTGGACTTCAAACGGTTTAGCTTTAACCCTGTTAATGGTTGCACATTATTGGTTAATAGAGAATCAAAGTATATTTACCAATGACTCACGAAATGTTATGGTTCTAAAATATGATTTCTTAATTTATTCAAAAGTAATTCGCGAAATCATGCACCTTTTCTTTCCTAGTTATACCAAAAAATAAAGTGCAGTTGGTCGGATCCAGCCTATTCTTGAAATAAACAACTCACACACACTCCCTTTCCAAAAAAAATTAATACACCAAGTACTACACTTAGATTTATTGGATTTGTTGCAAAAATATCGGTATTAAACTCGAAACTTCCGGCGGGTGCCCAATAAGCTAAGGAAAGGAAAGAATCGGTTACATTTTTCATATGATCTCCTCTTGCGTATTCTTATAGATAAAACAAATTATCTATATTTTTTATAGTAGCGTTTTTCCTATTATTTATTTTTATAAATACTCCTAAAATAGCGTTAAAAATAAAAAGGATTTCCAAAATGTATTTTGTTTCAATTTAAAATTTACAATAAGAATGAAACTTATTAGAATTATATATTGAGTCTTATGTGAGTTTCGTAATATCTCGTTTATTGCAATACTTCTTAAAAAAAAAGTTCCCGTGGAATCCCAGATCCCAGAATAAAGCTAATGGGTGTGCCTATTTCTCCTCCCCCAATCAGTCCTTTACATGTACATGAGCGGTTGAATAAGAAATTAAATTTGAATAAAATTTTAAACAAGCAACCGCAAACCCAAAGAAATAAAAAACTAAAACTATACTGTAAGATTAAACAAAGGGATTCGCAAATAAAAGTGCTAATGCCACAACAAGTCCATAAATTGTTAAAGCTTCCATAAAAGCGAGACTAAGCAATAAAGTACCTCGTATTTTTCCCTCTGCTTCTGGTTGTCTCGCGATCCCTTCTACAGCCTGTCCCGCAGCAGTACCTTGACCAACTCCAGGTCCAATAGAAGCAAGTCCAACGGCCAATCCAGCAGCAATAACGGAAGCGGCAGAAATCAGTGGATTCATGAAAAATTCCTCTCACCAAAAAAATAAAAAAAAAAATAGTTAATGATACAATCAAACAATGAATTATGACTTAGTCATCCGATGGATCAAATTTATCCAGTCAAAATAACTAAGAAACCATAAGTTAAATACTAATATTTGTGGATTTTTAAAAATACCTCTATATCTGTTTTTTTAGTTCTTATCAAATTTGTCCAAACTTTGTTATTCTATTTCTTTATTTTTTCTGAATCGTTCTTTGAATTCTTTGTTCTTTTTCGTGATTTAAACTCATCCAATTCAATATTAAATTAAAAATGAAAATTGCAGACGACGACGAAAAAGAAGGACTTTCATTCAAATACCTATTTAACACCTATGTAGTAGGGCAAATTAGATATATCTTTAGTTTATATCCGCTTAGTTAATAGCTAGTATCACATATACATGTCCTTCCCCCATAACGTAAACAAACTATTCAATTAGGAAAAAGATCTTTTAGATCTCTTTTATTTATTCGACAATTACTTAATTTTAATATCGTAATATCTGTTTTACTATTACTTATTCTAGATTGTATATACCTTAACCTTATTTCTATATTTATATTCCCTAAGTCTAAGTTTACCGTAATTTGCTAAGCGTCTACATTGCGTCAGGTTAAGCTAAAAAAAGGACTCTGTCAAAAATTAGTGGTGTCCTTCCATGGATTCTCCTATATAAGCCGCAGCTAAAGTTGCAAAAATAAGAGCTTGAATACCACTGGTAAATAATCCAAGAAACATTACAGGTATAGGAACCACTAACGGTACTAAAGAAACAAGAACAACAACTACTAATTCATCGGCTAATATATTTCCAAAAAGTCGAAAACTAAGGGATAAGGGTTTTGTGAAATCTTCTAAGATGTTAATGGGTAAAAGGATTGGAGTGGGTTGAATGTATTTACCGAAATAATCTAATCCCTTTTTGCTAAGACCCGCATAGAAATATGCCACTGATGTCAGTAAAGCTAAAGCAACGGTAGTATTGATATCATTTGTGGGTGCCGCTAACTCACCATGAGGTAATTGTATGATTTTCCAAGGTAAAAGAGCCCCCGACCAATTAGAAACAAAAATAAATAGAAACATAGTTCCAATAAATGGAACCCATGGCCCATATTCTTCTCCAATCTGGGTTTTACTCAAGTCTCGAATGAATTCAAGGACATATTCAAAAAAATTTTGACTATCAGTAGGAATGGTTTGTGGATTCTGAACAGCTATAATGGCTGAAGCTAGTAAGATAGTAATTACAACCCAAGAAGTAATAAGTACTTGGGCATGGACTTGGAAACCTCCTATTTGCCAATAGAAATGTTGGCCTACTTCCACGCCGGATACAGCATATAACCTCTTTAGTGTGTTGATGGAACATAATAAAACATTCATAGTATCCTCTGAAAGAAATATAACTTTAAAAAGGGATTATTTTGATTCAACCATCTCTTTTTCGACTTGTTCACCTGCTTTGTATATTTTGAATATCCACAAATCATACAATAAACTCAGTTATTTTTATCTCTTTTGTGCGATTCAGGAATCGTAACCAATTTAATAAATCTATGGAGTTTAAAAAATAATTTAAACATAATATAATTTTATTATCACGAATTCCGTATATAGCTAGAACGACCTTCGCAAATTGAAAATACTAATTTGTTAAGAATTAATCGGATTGAAGCTATGGCGTCATCATTCGCCGGAATTGAAATATCAGCTAGATCCGGGTCACAATTTGTATCGATTAAACAAATCGTTGGAATTCCCAAAGTAATGCATTCTCGAAGAGCCGTATATTCTTCTTGCTGATCCATAATTATTACAATATCGGGTAACCTTATCATATATTTAATGCCGCCCAGATATGTTTGCAAGTGAGATAGTTGGCGCTTCAACATAGCCGCATCTCTTTTTGGAAGACGGTAGAGTCTACCCGTCTTTTGTTCTGTTCTCAAGTCCCTGAACTTATGAAGTCTCGTTTCTGTAGTATACCAATTTGTTAACATACCACCAAGCCATTTTTTATTAACATAATGACAGCGAGCCTTTATTGCAGCCCGTGCTACTGAATCCGCTGCTTTAGTTTTGGTCCCAACAATTAAAAATTGTTTTCCCCTACTTGCTGCATCAAAGACTAAATAACAAGCTTCTGATAAAAACCGAGCCGTTCTAGTAATATTTATAATATGAATACCTTTACGCTTTGCAGAGATATAAGGTGACATTTTAGGATTCCATTTCCTAGTACCATGACCAAAATGAATTCCCGCTTCCATCATTTCTTCCAAATGGATATTCCAATATCGTCTTGTCATTTCTCCCCACACTTCTCTTTTTTTTTCTTTAAAGAGAAGAAGTACCCTAAAAATAAAAAATTGTTCCCATGGAACCTTCTCTTCTAACGGGGATTGTCCATTGATACATGATCCAAGCCATTCAGGTTTTTTTTCTATTCGATTCATTATTAGTATTACTTAATTAAATAACTGCAACACAAACCGGATGAATCTGATTCTGCTCTTAGCAATCATTAAATCCTATAAATAAAGATGTCTCATGTACATTTTTTGAAATGCAAAAAGAAAAAAATTCTCTGTGGTGGAACAAAATATCTCTCATTTCCCGCTCAAATAAATTCTTCCTTTTCGTTTCAAAAGGAATGGTTTTATGCTGCCTTAAACGGTGAACAAATCCTTTGAATCCAGTACCAACAGGTATCATCCCCCCTAGAACAACATTCTCTTTCAGACCTTTCAACCAATCGATACGACCGCGTATAGCGGCTTTTGCTAAAACTCGAGCAGTTTCTTGAAAACTTGCTTCGGATATGAAACTTTGAGTATTGAGAGATGCTTTCGTTATTCCCAATAATATAGCTCGGTAACAAATCGCTTCTTCCAAAGCTCGCCCCATTTGTTCCGCGCGCAAAAATCCTATGAGTTCTCCGGGTAAAAAAACATTAGACATTCCTTCTTCGGAAACCAACACCTTTGATGTTATTTGACGTACAATAATTTCTATATGTCTATTATGGATCTGCACACCCTGGGATCGATAAACCTTTTGTATTTTATTAACCAAAGAGATACGACTTTGTGCTATAGTTAGTTCAGCGCCAATCAAGAATATCCAAGGAATTCCAAGACTTCTTGTTATACGCTCGTTCCAACCCTCAACTCTCTTTTCTAGGTTCATTGATATTGAATCAATCGAGCGCACTTCTAACACTTGTTCTACTTTTGGAAGACCCTGGGTTATATCACCAGATCTCGACTTTTCATATATAAATGTAACTAATGTATCTCCTTCGAAAAGTATTTCCCCATAATGGCCATGAACAGTTGCTTCTGGAGTGGCCAAATAAGACTTTGCCGATCTTATTACTAAAGAGTCAATTTGAACTATTATAACTTGACCTGATTTTAGGTGTGGTTCATGTTTGTCTATACAGACATTTTCACAAAAAAACTGTCCAAGGGTACTTATTGTAGATTTTTTTTCACAATAATTATGATCGAGAAAGTACCAATTCAATTTGAATGGATTCAAAAGAACATTACTGAATGGATTGGAATTATAAATTCTCCCGGTTTCATCCATTAAATAATATTTAAGTAAAAATTTTTTAAGTACTTGAAAAGTCTGTTTTAAATTGTCGAGTTGGAAATTTTTAGTTACCGAGATCTGATTATAAGTTTTTAAAAGGTAATAAAAATTCATAATTTGACAGGCTGTTCCTAAAGGTCCTAAAGAATTTCGAATTGGAATTCGAGTATAATTTTTAATTGATTCTTTTATCCCATTGTAATGTTTTACATCGTTGAATGGGTACATTTGAAAACAATTAGCTGATGACAAAATTATCAAAGATTTAGATTCCTTACTTCTATTCCAGAACGTATGAATAGTTCCTTGATTTTGTCTAAGTGATTGTTGAATCCTTTCCGTGGAATAAATAGAATAAAATGGATTGATCCGATTTGACCTATTATCCGAGATCAATTCGGGCCCTAATAGATCATTTCTTTTTCGTATATAAGATATATGTGGTTTAACTAAGTGGATTCTTATAAAATCTCGAATCAGACCAGTTATACTTACTTCAAGAAAGGAAGCGTGAGCTTCTTCTAACGAAGAACTTTTGGTGTCTTGGTCCCAGCTCAAGACTAAACAAGTTCGAACTAATTGAATACTGGTTCCGGAAATTCGCCAAATTGGTTTGCCATTTCCATAAAGAATATAATTTACAACTTTAAGTTTTAGATTCTCCTTTTCCTGCAACGAATCCTGGGGAAAAAGTGTTTCGAAATTTATACCGTCCGCTATTTCATATAAGATTACGGGTCGAACCAAAACAAAATATTTTTTCTTCGTAGGTGTGATCCATTGGACATAGATCCAATTTTTCAATTTTTTTGATTCGTTAATTTTTTTTTTTACCCCTCCGGGTGGTACCAAGATGCCACTGTGTCGGAATATCGTATCCACCTCTACAGGAAAATGGATATCTCCAGAAAAAATTTTAAGTTCAATCTTTTTTATTTTTTTCTCCATGCGGACCAATCCGCCGACTTGGCTTCTTGTATTTAACGCGATTCGTGTATCTACTCCAATAATACTATTATTTCGTACCATTATGGAACAAGATTCGGGTATAATATGCACCTCTTCGGGAATGAAAAAAAAACGATCTACTTTAGTTTGGTATTTTGACTTAAGTTCTTTGACTTCTGCATACTCAATTAGATCCTCTTTTTTGAGGATTGAATGCACCCCTATAGTCCCGTATTTAGTAATTCCCGAACTCTTTCTTCTATATTGAAGATCATCAAAATAAGAAAGAATACTATTTTTCCGAAAAATACCATTTATTGGTATTTCAATTGAAATACTAGAACGAGGCTGTTGTTCTTTTTCTCGTTCTTGAATCCATTGGAATGGAATGAGGAGTCTATTTCTTCGCCTTTTTGATAATAAAAATAAATCATAATTTTTGTGGAGAATAAAAGGAAATCGAAGATTACAACGACCCCTATCTACGCTTAGATTAAATTCCGAATAATCGAGACTACTCCTTTCTTTTTTATCAGAAAGAACCGAAATACAGAATTTTGCTTTCCCTTGATCATTATTTACTGAAAAGCTAGAAATATATTTCCCTTTGGCAGAAATAAAATGAACATTCATTTGATCTTGATCTTTACGGATTGAAAAAGGGACTACACTGGATCTGTATGAGCCTCCGGATAATATCCATAAATGACTTGTTTTTGGTAAGAGATGTACATTACTATATGTAAAAAGGGGTGCATGATATACATCAGTACTCCAGTGCATTTCTCCCTCTGAGTTAGAATAAATATGTTTTCGAACCCTCTCTTTAAAATTCAAAGTATATGTTGCTGCGCGAATCTCAGCAATCACTTGTTCTGATTCTACATATTGATCATTTTGAACTAAAATAAAACTTTTTGGTGGAATAGTCACGTTATGTATAATATCCTCACTCTCAATAGTTACATACAAGTCTAGATAAGATAGAAAAGCGGGATGCCCGTGACGTGTACGTATGGGATAAACCAAATCCTCTGGGAATCTTATTTTTCCATTAGAAGGGGCTCGTACGTGTTTTGCAGTACCCCCTGTGAATACTCCACCGGTATGAAACGTTCTTAATGTTAGTTGAGTACCGGGTTCCCCAATAGATTGACCCGCAATAATACCTACAGCTTCTCCCAATTCGACAAGATCACCATGAGTAAGGCTCCGACCATAACATAATCGGCAGATCCAAGACGTACTCTTACAAGTAAGGGGAGTTCGGATCGAGATGGGCTCTGTTTGAAAAGTTATGAATCGATTGACAAGTCCAATGCTAATATCTTGATTTCGAATGGCAAGACATCGTGAGCCTATATATATATCGTCTGCTAATACACGGCCAATCAATGTTTGGATAAAAATTCTTTCCAACATGATTCCATTTCGAGGACTTACAGAAATTCCTTGGATGGTTCCACAGTCTCTTCTACGTACAACAATGTGTTGAACTACTTCAACAAGTCTACGTGTAAGATATCCAGCATCTGATGTTCGGACAGCAGTATCTACAACTCCTTTGCGGGCTCCGTAACAAGAAATTATATATTCTGTTAAAGACAGACCTTCGCGTAAATTGCTTTGAATAGGTAAATCAATCATTTGTCCTTGTGGATCCGACATTAATCCTCTCATACCTACTAATTGGTGCACTTGAGATGCATTTCCCCTCGCTCCCGAAAAGGACATCATATGGACTGGATTAAAAGGATCTGTCATCCGAAAATTAGGATTCATTTCTTGTCGCAAATATTCACTTGTAGCATACCATATCTCAATAGATTGTCGTAATTTTTCTACCGCGTGTACATTTCCATAATTATGCTGCTTTTCCAAAATCAAACTTTGTTGTTCAGCATCTTGGACTAGCCACCCTTTAGAAGGTATTGTTAAAAGATCATCAATTGATAATGAAATGGACGTCTCAGTGGCTTGCCGAAACCCCAGAGTCTTTACTTGATCCAGGATATGTGATGTATATGCCATTCCGAAGTGATCTATTAATCTACTAATAAGTCGTTTAATGGCAGTTCCATCTATCGCTTTATTGTGAAAGACCAGATCGGCCTGTTCTGCCATAAGTACCTCCATATTCTGATGAGTGGGGTTTGACAATAGGTTTGAGTCAATGACTTCCTTTTCTCGATTTTCATTCGTGTAGAAATTCAGGAAATAGGGTCCTAGCTGAACCCGAGGAACTGGACTCGAATTCACACTGATTTAATGGAACCCCTTAGCTTGGATACCTTATGAGGAGGCCCGACAAAACCCTTGTATAGCTTCTTCAATTTCTCGATAAAGAGAAATATGACCAACAGTTGTTCGAACATATAAACAAAAAATTTCTTTTTTTATACTTCTTAGTATTAGTAAGTGTCCATAAATCTCATGATAGGTACCCAAAGATTCATATTGAACTTCGACGGGAACTTCTCTTGAAGTAATAACGCATTGATCTAGTCGCCACCGCAGCCACAAAGGACTAGCTAAATGGAGTAGTTTCCGCCGATAAGCCCCAATTGCATCATAGGAATTACAAAAAAAGTTTTTTGTATATTTTTTGTTATTATGGTGGATTCTTTTATTTTTATATTGTCTTTTTCTCTGATTACAAGGATTATACCTATTTACACAAATACCTAGGCGATTCCCACTCGTTAATACATAGAGTCCAATAAGCATATCTTGAGTTGGTATGGAAATGGGATTCCCGATAGCCGGAGATAAAAGATTTGTATGCGAAAACATAAGTAAACGAGCCTCTGTTTGAGCCTCTAAAGATAAAGGTACATGAACAGCCATTTGGTCTCCATCAAAGTCGGCGTTGAATCCCTTACAAACTAATGGATGTAACCAAATAGCATGCCCCTCTACTAAAATAGGTTGGAAGGCTTGTATGCCTAATCTATGCAAAGTGGGGGCCCTATTCAACAATACGGGGTGCCCTTGCATAACTTCCTGAAGTATTTCCCATACAATCGGCTCTTTTTCCCGAATTTTACTTTTAGCAACTCCTATGTTCGAAGCAAAATGTTGTCTAATTAAACCACGAATTACAAATGTCTGGAAAAGTTCTATTGCGATTTCGCGAGGCAATCCACATCGATGTAATGAAAGTGAAGGACCTACAACAATGACAGACCGCCCCGAATAATCAACTCGTTTACCAAGTAGAGTTTCGCGAAATCTTCCTTCTTTGCCTTCAATTACATCTGAAAAAGACTTGTAAACCTTATTATGACCGTCTCTCATTGGTTGTCCGCGGATTCCATTATCAAAAAGTGTATCCACGGCTTCTTGTACCAATTTTTCCTGACACATTACTAATTCCCCTGGCGTAGATTTACTTGTTGTTAATAAATCGATAAGAGTATTGTTACGATAGATAACTCTTCTATAGAGTTCATTAATATCCGAACTCATTAGTTTACCCCCATCTATCTGAATGATTGGTCTCAACTCGGGAGGAAGCACTGGTAATAGCCATAAAACCATCCACTCTGGTTCTATATTAGTTCGAATAAAATGTTTAGCTAATTCTATACGTCTAACCAAAAAATCTTGTCTTCTTCCAACTTTTCGATCTTCCCATTCATTACCTGTGGGGCCTTCTTCCCCCAATTCTTTCCATTCTAATAACGAATAATCTATAATAATTCGTAAATCCAAATCGGCTAATTGTTCTCGGATAGCACCTGCTCCAGTAGAAAGTTCTCGATTTCGAAATGCATCGAAGCCTTGGGTAGTAAAAAAAAGTGGGATACTATATTTCCAGGATTGGATTTCATATTCAAATGAACCCCGTAATCGTAAGAAAGTAGGTTTTTTAGTTATGGTCCTAGCAAAAGAAAAATTTGGATAGGATCCTATAGGATCTCCCCTTTTCAAAATCGGACGTGAAAGTTTCCTTTCATCCGGCTCAAGTAGGTATACAAAGGTGTTTCCACTTTAAAATTATAGAAAACCGCAAAAAGATCTACTCCTTACTCAAGTTCCCAAATAAAATCAAGAAACATTTCATTGATTCATTCTTAGTTTTTTTATTAGATTTTCTGGATTGTTTATTTAATTCGTAATTAGTGCATAAAATAAATCAAATGTGAAATTCTTGAGTAGTCTACCTCCCTTCGAATGATCTATCCCCTTACTTAATTAAATTAAAGTAATAAAAAAAGTAAAGAAGTGACTTAGAATTCATAAGGGATTTACTTGTCTATGTATCGTTCCATTCAATCTTTTAGGTCTCTACTTCGCCTCGACGGTTATGTCATGATGTCCTTAAAGTCGATATGCGATGGATTGACTCCTACAACCATGACCTATTTGCTTATTTGGACATAAAAAAAATTTAATTCCTTTTCCTTATAAATAAGTTTTTTCACGAGGTATAACTATAAAAAAAACTATTTCTTTTTTACTGAATTGACCATAGACCACTTCCCGTTTTTACTTGTGAGTATTCAACATACTCCTAATTCTGAGTTTCATGTTACTTCTATTCTACCAAGAGACATGTCAAATCTGGGGCATCCTAGTTCGATTGAATGGGGATGACAGTTTCTCGTTCTGCATTTGTAAAATCATAATTTTTATCAAATCACACATCGCAGTATACTAGGCCTTCTAATTCTTTAAGAGGCTTATCTAAAAGATTCGCGATATAACTAGGAAGACGTTTTAAATACCACACGTGGGTTACTGGGCATGCCAGTTTTATGTAGCCCATTTGATATCTTCGTATCCGCGAATCAACAAATTCGACTCCACATTGTTCACAAAATTTCGGATCTTCTTTGGCATTTCTGATTACTCGATAATTTCCACAAGCACAAATTCCGCTTTTTGTAGGCCCAAAAATTCTTTCACAAAATAATCCATCTTTTTCGGGTTTATTGGTTTTGTAATGAAAAGTGTAGGGTTTTGTCACCTCTCCAACTATTTCTCCATTCGGTAGGATTTTTTTGGCCCAAGCATTTATTTGTTGAGGAGAAACTGATCCAATTTGAAGTTGTTGATGTTTATACCGATCGATCATAGAAGAAAAATTCTGATTCATTTCGATTAAACGTCCTTCCTATTAATCTGGAAGTTCTTCTCAGATACAAGGAAATGATTCAATTCCAGAGCCAAAGATCGTAGTTCTCGAACAAGCAATCGAAAAGATTCGGGAGCATCCTCAGGTTTAAGTATTGGGCCCCCAATAATCGTAGTACCAAGTACTTCTTGCCGAGCTCTAATATGATCGGATTTATAAGTAAGCATCTCTTGTAAAATATGAGCCACACCAAATCCCTCTAAGGCCCAAACTTCCATTTCTCCTACCCGCTGTCCCCCTTGCTTGGCCCTTCCTCGAAGGGGTTGTTGTGTAACAAGTGCATAATGTCCACCGCAACGCCCGTGTATTTTATCCTCAACTTGATGAATTAATTTCAAAATATAAGGCTTTCCTATTATAACAGGTTGCTCAAAAGGATCCCCTGTTCTTCCATCAAAAATTATGCTTTTTCCCGGATACTCGGGTTCAAATACCCATGGATTTGCTGTTTGTTTACTGGCTTCATATAATTCAGAAAAGACTAGTTTTCTCGAAGCCTCTTGTTCATATCTCTCATCAAAAGGTGCTATTCGATAATGTCTATCTAGCAATCCCCCCGCTAACCCTAGCGAACATTCAAAGATCTGTCCTACATTCATTCGTGAAGGTACTCCTAATGGATTGAAGACCATATCAACAGGTCTTCCATCTTGCAAATAAGGCATATCTTGTCTAGGAAAAATTTTTGAAACTATACCCTTATTTCCATGCCGTCCAGCTACTTTATCACCCACTTTTATTTCACGTTTTTGTGAAATATATACACGAATTGTTTCTGGATTATAACTAGAACCCCTCCTTTTCTGGATCCATCTCACATCAATAACTCGACCTATACCACCTACAGGTAGTTTTAGAGAAGTTTCTTTTGAAGTGGATAGCTGAATACCAAGTATGGCTCGTAATAATCTATCTTCTGGAGCATACGATGATTCTTTCGCCATCTGAGGGGTTAATTTACCTACTAAAATATCGCCCGTCTCCACCCAAGACCCCAACATCACAATCCCATTTTTGTCTAAATTTCGGAGTAAATGCGCCTCTAGATGCGGTATTTCATTAGTGATTCTTTCAGGCCCTTGGCTTGTCACATGAGTTCGAATTTCATATTGCCGTATGTGAAAAGAAGTATAAATTTCCTCATATACTAGACGCTCGTTAATGAGTACTGCATCCTCAGAATTGTAACCTTCCCACGGCATATAAGCTACTAATAGATTTTTCCCCAAAGCGAGTTCGCCACCAATTGTAGCAGCACCATCTGCTAAAATATGTCCCCTTTTAATACATTTACCTCGCACAACTTGGGGTTTTTGATGCATACAAGTATTTTTGTTGGAACGTTGATATGTAACTAATGGAATACTAAATGTATTTGTATTGCCCGACAAAATAATCTTGTCAGTATCGGTATACAGGATCTTTCCCTCATTTTCGGCTATAGCGGGAACCCCGGAATCGAGAGCCACTTGGCCTTCTAATCCAGTTCCAACAATGCACTTTTCCGATCGAGAAAGCGGAACTGCTTGACGTTGCATATTAGAACTCATTAACGCACGATTCGCATCATTGTGCTCGATAAAGGGAATTAGAGAAGCTCCAAGAGAAAAATATTGGAGTGTAAAAATACTTCGAAAATGAACTTGCTCCCACTCAATAGTGAGGAATTCTTGACGGTATCGCGCCGGAACTATCTGTTCTTCTTGACTACCTCTATTCAGTGCCAAAGAATTTCCTGTTGATACCATATGGTATTCATCTTTATTTGGCGATAAGTAAAGCATTCGTACTTTTTTTGATCTCTCAGAGATTTCATAAAAGGGGCTTTGTAGAGCCCCCCAATGACCAATCCTCGCATGAATTGCTAAGGATCCAATAAGTCCAACATTGATTCCTTCGGACGTATCAATAGGGCAAATGCGGCCATAGTGACTAGGATGGATATCCCGTATCCGGAAACTAGCAGTTCGCCCGGTTAATCCTCCAGGACCCAGAAAACTCACCTTTCTCCCATGAACTATTTGTGTCAATGGATTAGTTCGATCCAAAACTTGAGATAATGGATGTAATCCGAAAAAAGATTCATAAGTACTTGTTAATGTAGTTGAAGTTACTAAATTCTGAGGAATCGGTATCAATTTATGTCTAATTGCTCCACACATAGTTCCTCTAACCATATTTTCTAAACGAACCAGGGCCAATCCGAATTGATCTTGTAAGAGATCCGCTACAGAACGAATACGTTTATTTTTCAAATGATTCATATCATCAAGTATACCCATTCCAAACTTCATTCCAATCAAATGATCCGTGGCTGCCAATATATCTCGCGGTAACAAAAATGTATTCTTCGGAGGTATATCAAGATTTAGTCTACGATTCATATTTCGCCGACCTATTCTTCCTAATTCACATCTTTGTTGAAAAAATTTCTTTTGTAATTCCTTGCATAAGGATTCAGAAAATACTGGGTCTCCTCCTATACAAGCAAATTGTTGATAAAATTCTAAAATGGCATTTTCCTTTGACTTAAAATTTTTTTTCTCCTTATCATTCAAAAAATACAATAAAATTTCAGGGTAAAAAACATTCTCGAGAGTTTCTCTTAGACTCGAGCCCATAGCTGATGATAGAACTAGAATAGATATTTTCTGTTTCCTACTCACACGAGCCCATATCCTTGCTTTTCTATCAATCTCTAATTCTAATCTTCCCCCCCAATCTGATATTATGGTGCCGGTATAGACCGAAATTCCATTATGGTCCAATTCTGACCGGTAATAGATACCAGGACTTTGCAATATTTGATTGATCACAACTCTGTATATTCCATTTATTATAGAAGTACCCAGAGAATTCATTAAAGGAATGTTTCCAATAAAAATAGTTTGTTCTTGCATATCCCTACAGGTTTTCCAAATTAATCCCGCGGATACATATAATTCAGAAGAATATGTGAGTGATTCATATAGAGCGTCTTTTTCCGTTATTAAGGGTTCTACCAATTGATAGGTTTCCACAAATAATTGAAATTCAAGTTCTTGATCTGTATCTTCAATTTTTGGAAACTTATAAAATTCTTCTGTTAAGCCCCAATTAATAAACCTAGAAAACCCTTCAAATTGTATCTGATTAAATCCGGGTATTGTAGACATTTCTTCATTTCCACTCCCAAGCATTTTTTAACCCCCCCCCCATTTTTTGCTCATTCTTCATCAAATAATCTGGATCAATATAGCAATGAAGGAATTTATTTTTTGTTTACTAAATCACATGAAATTTTACGTATCGGAATTTGCACCAAATACAAACAGAAAGGGGTCATTCCACTGTAGGGTGCTTTGTATATAATATAAAAACAAAAAATGAGTTAATTTCTACCATTATTATGATATTCCGTATTCCAATTCAATAGAATACTATAAATGTAACTCTATTCACCATTTGATCTGTTCAATGAGATAAAGACAAAATAATCGTAAAAAAAATTCTCTCTTTTTTGAACAATTATTATCCAGGAATAAGTACTAAAAAATAAAATCTATAATTTTTTTTTACTCGAATTCATAGAATACGTAACTGTTAAAATGTGTAAGTAAAAAAAAAGGGGGTTCTTTTTATTAAGAATGCACAGGGATTATTACAGCATATATGCCCCTCTTTTTTTATTATATTACATATTCGGAACAGCAACGGCCATGTTTTATAAACATTTATCTTTATTCAATTTATTCAAGAAAAATTGTAAAAAGTGAAGTACGACAATTTCGCTAAAATTCCATATAAAGATGGGGTCCCGATAAGATACTGGATCAAATAATATCTGGGTAATAATGTCAATTATGGGGTTTACATATACCTATAATAGCTCTTATAATTGAAATTCATACGCGTTTCGCGTTTCTTTAACTCCCTATCATTACTTATATGATTAAGTAATCCTAACGAAAACACAGTTTTAGATGGAAATATCAAAATTATTCATGAATTTCCAATCAATAGTTAACGGTTCAAATTTGTGCTAATTTTTTGGTTTTGTAACTGAAAACTTTATTTTTCAAGAGAAAAGAATAATTTAATTTTTTTTTAAGAAAGGGATTAAAGAAAAAAGGATCCAAAATATAATAAAAAAGCACAAGGAGAAATTTTGTCATCTATTTTAGATCGTTTTGGCGGCATGGCCGAGCGGTAAGGCGGGGGACTGCAAATCCTTTTTCCCCAGTTCAAATCCGGGTGTCGCCTGATAACCAAAAGAATCAAAATACCTTATTCTGTTTTGATAATTTGCTATGTTCCGCAGCAAGTGTAGGAAAAAAACTCTGGATACTTGCTTGATTCTAAGTATCTGGGGAGTTCTGGTCTATAAAATGCCTTCAATTAAAGTTTAAGATTAGAGTAGTGAAAAAAAACGTTGTATGATAGCCCCTTAGACTACTAATGTAGTGTCTACCGACTTAGTCTTAGATTGGATAGGAAAAATTCAATTGTTAGTTAGTTGTGCAAAGAGTGGAAGATACTTTGTATACAGACTCATGAAACGTTATAAGTACTCTGGCATGCAATCAATTTAGTTTTTATTTAGTATAAATTAAAAATAAATTTTTACTTTAACCTCTAGTCAAGAACATAATAATACGTATTCAAGTGGTTTATAGGGAAAATCAAAGATGGTAAGATTTAAATCAAAAAGAAATAAAACAGTGATATTCCATATATAATGATCTATTTTGATTCTATAATATAGTTTTTTTACTTAATGAAAAGACACAAAAGTAAAGAATGGGTCTTATTATGACATGTTCTTAACATTCCTTTGTTACTTCTACTCCTTCAACGGCTGTTTATGCTTATTTTGCTTGTGCTTACTGTATTCCTAATAATTTTATAATTAAAAGAACTGTATTAATTGTATTTGGATTCTTTCATCAATAGTGTTTGATCAACCCCCCCCCTTTGACTATGCGATATAAATTCTACTATTATTAGTGAACAATAATTAATTTAAAGAGATCGAGGACACAACTCACATGGATATAGTAAGTCTCGCTTGGGCTGCTTTAATGGTAGTCTTTACATTTTCCCTTTCACTCGTAGTATGGGGAAGAAGTGGACTCTAGAAGTACAAATAATTAAGTTTCGGAATAAAACAGGATTCCTTTTTTTTTAGACCATTCTGTTCTCCAAATACTTTATTTTAAATTTTACTTTTATTCCTTCATTGATTTCAATCGTTCTTTCAATGGATATCAGAATTCATATAAAAAAAAATAAGAAATAGAATCGGAAGAGTAAAAATTTTATTTAGGATTATTTCCTAATTATTTTAATCAACTCAAACATAAATTTGATATATATGAAGATAATAGTGTCGATTGATAGATATTAAACTAACCTGTATCTTCATACACCTAACTTGTTATAGTACAATAACAATACTAGATAATATGGTAAAAAAACGTTCTACCATACTATCTAGTATCTCATAGATTGCTGCTTTCATAGAATACTGACGGGTATAGGTCAATAATTAAACCACGAAACTTGTACCCTTTTTTTATTTCTTCGCTGCAATCATTGATAAGAACTAAAAAGTAACAAGGTTAAGTTTTAATTAAAGTGAATCACTTTGACTTACTGTTTTTACGTATATTATAAGTAAAAAAGCAGTAGGGACTAGAATGAACAGTGCAGTAGCAATAAATGCGAGAATATTTACTTCCATAATTTTTTTCTTTAATTCGCAATAACTCGGGATTTAATCCCATAGAGATGATAAATCTTTTAGCTGTTAATTCAATCGGATGAATATACACTCGATGTAATTGAATTGGATCAATATCATGAATAAGAATATCTGACAAATTGATTCATCGTCAAGAATTGAATAGCATAAACACGGAGGGATCTTTTATCCATACCATACTGAATTCCAACTAAATTCTAACGTAAATTCCTGATAAAATAAAAAACACCCTTATTTTTATTTAAAGTTTTCTTTCTTTCTTTTCTATAAATAAGTGTTTGTGTTTGCCTTGTACAATCATTTGATGAAGTATCATCAAAGCGCCCTACCATTGATTGTAAACAAACAATAGAAAAAAAGAAAAGAATTCAGTCTTGTTGCGAATGAAATTATACTATTTGTATCCCCTTTCAAACAAAAAATAAAGGATGAATTGATGTATTTTTTAGTGGAGTGGATTTGGCTCCATCGGGACTGACGGGGCTCGAACCCGCAGCTTCCGCCTTGACAGGGCGGTGCTCTGACCAATTGAACTACAATCCCAAGGAAATAAGAGAATAAAGTGTACAATACACATATTCGTATGATTTTACTCAAATACTTTCAATATGTTATTTAGCAAGAACAGCATGGATTATTAAGAATATTTTCATTATTTACAAATAAATTGGATAGTTTATCTTTTTTTTATTTCCTCTTTTCCTTAGACTTACGGATCTTAAGATATTAGTCTAGATCATTATCAAGACCAAAACTTGTCAGAAAAAAAATAGTGATATTGGTAAAGATAAAATATAGCACTATCCGAATCTAAAAATTTGACGTTTTTTCTATTGAGATCGCGCATTTTTGAAGACCAACACATAGGTTCTATCATTTCATGGTGGATCCGTGAATTATTGGGCCGAGCTGGATTTGAACCAGCGTAGACATATTGCCAACGAATTTACAGTCCGTCCCCATTAACCACTCGGGCATCGACCCGGTAAAAGTAAATCCAGGCTTAGTGATAATCCACGATCAACTTCCTTTCGTAGTACCCTACCCCCAGGGGAAGTCGAATCCCCGCTGCCTCCTTGAAAGAGAGATGTCCTGAACCGCTAGACGATGGGGGCATACTTTCACAACCGCCATCATACTATGATCATAGTATGATCAGTTTTTTGAAATTGTCAATATAATGAAATCATATGAATCAATCTGAAAAATATTTAGATTTGTCACAATTATATATAATTTTTTTTATTCCTCAATCGTTCAGTCTAAATCGATATTATATAATTCAATAAAAAATTATATTTTAATTTTTTCTCTAAGAATTTGGAGAACAAGCATAATCACTTTTTTAATCATTCGAGGAAATATTTTAAATTTAGTTTTAAATTTAGGTTGAATTAATAGTACATATATTAATCAAATTTATTTTGTTATGATGGGAATTAGGATCCGGCTTGAAAAAAGTACCTTGCATTGATATTTTTGAACTTAAAAAACCCTTTTTACTTATACTCAAAAGTATACCCTAATAACTAAAACTAAACTCAATTATATAACTCTAATTTAGAGTCTCTGAATGAACCACTGTACGTTTAAAAGAGAAAAAGATATTACAACGTATAAGATCTATATATAATATGTATAGACACTAAATACATAGCGGTCTATTGAAAAATAGATTCAATCATGCCCTTTTAACTCAGTGGTAGAGTAACGCCATGGTAAGGCGTAAGTCATCGGTTCAAATCCGATAAGGGGCTTTGGTTTTTCATAAAATTACCGCGGTAGCATTCATATTTGAAGGGATAATAAAATTTTACTTAAACTATATTTATATTAATTAAAATTAATTATAATTCTAGTAACAAGAAGGGTTGAACAGTTGTTATTATGTTTGTTATATGTAATATATTAATACTTAATAGTATTAAGTTTATCATGAACAATAATAGGTTGTGTACTTGAATCTTAAAATATTCCTAATTTTTTATTATAGCAATCAATTAGAAATCAACAAAAGTAAGTGGACCTAACCCCTTGAATCCGACCTATATCCACTATTCTGATATTAAAATAAAAAATTTGAACAGTGAAGTTTTTTTTATTTTCATATCTCTTTGGACTACACGGTAATCTGTCGATATTGCCGATTAAATCTTTTTGTTCATATAAATTAACTAAACTAGTATAAGTTAGAAATAAATAGCTTTTTTCTTTACAGAAAAGAGTTTATTCCAAGTTACAAGATAAGAGACGTTTTAACTCTTTTTAGTCCATAATAAAGGAAACAATATTTTTGTTCCGACAATGTAAAATGTGTTCGATAAAAAGTAAACTATAAAGTATATGGGGCTGAATTAGTTTAATAGACATATAAATTAGAAGAATAGAATCTTTGGAAAAAGTTTTTTAAATTTTCCAAAGGAATTCTGGAATAAAATTAGGTGATGGAACGAGAGTAATATATA